TAATTGAATTATATGTAATGATCAATAAATTAAGTTGAATTCTATATCTACACATACCAAAAACATAGAAAAATCCGAATACCAATCTAATCGATTCTATAGATATTTGGGCTAGAGTTGACAAACAAACAAAACCAGCAATATACTTTATTAGTATCGCATAGAAATCTAAATGGGGCGTGGCCAAGTGGTAAGGCAACGGGTTTTGGTCCCGCTATTCGGAGGTTCGAATCCTTCCGTCCCAGAACATATATATTCTCTGCCAATATAGATTGCTTTTTTAACAATGTTCTGTTTAAAATCGAAATGTTAGCTGGAATGTGATTGTTGTTTCTGATTTTTTTCTTCGATGAATCGTTTTTTTTTCAAAAACTGAATCGAGATACGAAAGAATCCATATTCCCTATCTCATATTCTCTACCCCCTAAATTAGCCTAATTAGATTCAATTTTCTTTTTTGTAGATTTCTTGACTTTTCGCCAAGAGGGGGTTTTTGGTACTAATTCAATTCACTAAGTCTCTTAATTCTTAATCAATGAGGTAGGCTAAAATAGAAAAAAAGGGGCAAAAACTGGACTTAATCTGGGCTTGTTTGGCTTTGTGCCCAGACAGCTCGCATTTCGTAAAAATAAAAAAGACTAGGACATCCCCTTCTTTTGATTTATGCTGCATCAGTCCCATAGAATGGGGTAGATAGGAGTTAATCAGTGATGGGAAGGCGTTCATTTCAATATCTATAAACAGTGACAATTGCTCAGTCTATTTGATCGAATTGATAGATACGAAACCCTCCCCATTCTTTGGATTTTATCAATCAGATGAAAAAAAAAAGACTTATCTTTTTTCCTAAGATGATCAAAAGTTATTTTTAACTATCAAATTTTCTTGGAATAATGATGTCGAGAGGGGAACTTTCGAAATTGATTCGAAATTTCGAAAGAGAAATAGTTTAAATCATTCCTTAGAAGCTGAATCTTTCTCTCCTATTAAGTCACGTGAAGATGCAGAATCAAAAAGAATTCGTTTATTCGTCTTATTTTATTTATATAAATAAATTATTTATTATATATATTTATTAATTAATATTATAATGTTAGACAATTTAATATTAGCGATGGGGTCTTACTAAGACTTCTTCAGAAAAATATTTATCCACCTATATCTATAGTATTATTTATATCTATAGACTATAGATATAGAAAATACTTTAGATTATGGTGTTTATACATCAGCCCAACCAATGACTATTCATGATTCCATAATTGAATCAATTCCATACCGGTTCTTAGAGGAATGTTATGGTAAAACTTCGTTTGAAACGATGTGGTAGAAAGCAACGTGCGACTTGAAGGACACGATCCGTTGTGGATTTGTACATCCACCATTTTTTGTAGGAATGAAGGTGCTCTTAGCTCGACATCATGGGTTCTGTTTCACTAGAACCCCTCGTTTTTTGTTGTCTTGGAATGTAAATAGTCCATGATGGAGCTCGAGTAGAAAGTATTAATTTATTTCTCGGGGCAAGGGTCTAGGGTTAATGCCAATCAATAAAAAAATTGAAACAACTTCGTAAATATATCTTAGGTATGGAAATCGAAAGAATCCAATTCGAGCAAGTTTAAAATGAAAAAATTTATTGGAATTGATCAAACTTTTTCGATCCAAAGTGTTTCACGAGGGAATCCATCATCTTGTAGGATTCTTTCATAAAAATCGCAAAAAGGGTATGTTGCTGCCATTTTGAAAGGATTAAAAAGCACCGAAGTAATGTCTAAACCCAATGATTTAAAATAAAACAAAGATAAAGGATCCCAGAACAAGGAAACACCTTTTTAATTGTCTTAATAACTGGATCAGACTGAAGAATCCGATTTTAAACGAGACAAACAAAAAAGGAGGAAAGACCGCTCAATAAATGAAAGTGCCTAAAGATTTTCCTTTGAACTGTTTGAAAGTTATCCAACTTGAGTTATGAGAGTATGAATGGTTTCTTTTTCATTTTAAGGAAGAACGAAGAAAAAAAGACTTAGATCTTTAATTGCTTTGATCATTTTATGGATCCAGTTGTCATTTCTTAGATAGAATTCCATACAGAGACAAAACTTCGAATCAATCATTTTTCTCGAGCCGTACGAGGAGAAAGCTTCCTATACGTTTCTAGGGGGGGTGTTGTTCATCTACATCTATCCCAATGAGCCGTCTATCGAATCGTTGCAATTGATGTTCGATCCCGAAGAGAAGGAAAAGATCTTCAGAAAGTGGGTTTTTATGATCCGATAAAGAATCAAACTTATTTAAATGTTCCTGCTATTTTATATTTCCTTGAAAAAGGGGCTCAACCTACAGAAACTGTTCAGGATATTTTAAAGAAGGCAGAGGTTTTTAAGGAACTTCGTCTTAATCAACCGAAATTCAATTAAGGAAATAAATTAAGGAAATACAAAAAAGGGGGTAGTGATTTGTATATAACTTTGTATGACTTTTCTCTTCTATTTTTTTG